CTTTTTTTTTTCTTTTTTATTTCTAATTTTTCTAATTTATAGGCTCGTTCGAGCCCTTCCTTTATCTATAAAATTTCTAAAAGAAAGTCCTGATTTCTATATCTCTGTAGAATAAAAGAATATAGAATAGAAGAATATAGAATAGAAGAATATAGAATAGAAGAATAGAGAAAGAAGAGAAAGGAAGACTCCTTACATTATGTGTAATGTAGTAATTCTCTTTTTCAATTGGGAGAGGAGAGATGGCTGAGTGGACTAAAGCGTCGGATTGCTAATCCGTTGTACGAGTTATTCGTACCGAGGGTTCGAATCCCTCTCTTTCCCTTTCCGTTGATGACTTGATTTTTTTATTTTCATTTTCCAATTTTCTTAGGATTTTATCTATTCCACACGTTTAACTAAGATTTGAAAAATGGAAAATGAACCAAGGAAAAACCCTTTGGATTTTATTCTTCACGTTGTCCAGGATTACGTCCTGGATCATTAGATAGGAATCCAAAGATGAAGAGAGAAACAAAAAATATCACTATGGTATAAACGAAGAGTTTCAGAGTAAGCATTAGACAATCCCCAAGATAAGATGATTAAAAAAAAAATAAATAAAGAGAATAGATCTTCCACTTTTCTACCACATATCCCATTTTTACACCAAAAAATGAGGTTTTTCTAGAAATAGAAAGAAATTGTCAGAAATTCAGTTTGGAGTAAGAGTTTTTCATTAACAAAAACTTCTTTCATATCCAAATTCGATATTGTGGGAGACCCTAATATACTAGGGTTTAGGGCCTTTCACTGGAAAAAGGGTCAAAAAGGGGAGGAAATGGGGCTAAGCCGGATTTAGGGCGACTATCCAAGAATTTCAATGTGTGACTCGAGGGTTCAGACTCTAAAACTTATCTGATTTTATCAATTGTTAGAATTCTGTTAGAATTCTTTCTCGAAGAAATCATGAATTTTCTAGGATATTTATTAAGGATCTCATCGAAAACTTACAGCAGCCTGCCAAACAAAGGCTAAGAGAAAAAAAAACACAGGTATGACTGGCATAACATCTACGATTGGATTCAAAAAGGCATAGGCTTCGGGCAATTTGCCGAAGAAAAAACTACTCAAATAAAGGGCATAATTAAGACAAATAGAGATCAAACTAAAGATATTAAGCATAACAGACATTTTGTTCTTGGAGATAATTGCATTTTGATTGAATTCTTAATATAAGGAAAAAGAAAGTAAGTAAGGTATACAAAAAATCCTTCTTTCTTTTTTTTGAACCCACCCAATCAAAAATCCTCCAATTCTCAAAAGAGAATAGAAGAAATCATATTCTTTCATACAATATCTTAATTGAATTATATGTAATGATCAATAAATTGAGTTGAATTCTATATCTATATGGATCAAAATCCTAGGAATTCTATAGATATTTGGGCTGGAGTTGACAAACAAGCAATCCCAATATTATACTTTCTTAGTGTAGATTAGAAATGGAAATGGGGCGTGGCCGAGTGGTAAGGCACCGGGTTTTGATCCCGTTCTTCGAAGGTTCGAAACCTTCCGTCCCATATTTTTTTTTGAATAAAGATTGTTTTCTTAAACAACGTTCTCTAATGTTAGAGAGAATGGGATCCTTTTTTATCTTATATGAATCATATCTTTTTCATAAACTGAACGGAATTGAGTTTAAATGACACGCAGCTGGACCTGAATCTTTTTTTTTTCTCAGGTAAGATGAGAACATGGAGTTTGAATTCAAAAAGGTTGGGTGGGCTTTTCATCATATGTTCATTCCCTTTGATATTTAGGGAAGTTAGTTACTTAGAAAAACTTTCCATCCCATAACTTTATTTTTTTTTGAATTTTCAATGATGGACGTATTTTGAATCGAGATGCAAAAGAATCTATATTCCCTATTTCTTATTTTTTATCCCGTAAATGCAGAAGTCTAATTAGTAATTATATTTTTCTCGGGATCTCGGAATTCGAAATAAGAGCGAGTTCTTGGTACTAATTAAATTCAATCCCAATCAATAGGACTAAGTCTTTTAGTAGGTTAGACTAAAGCTTGACTAAATTTGGACTTCTTCTTTGTCTTTGTAACTAGACAAGTCATTTCCCATCCCGGATCAGGATGCCTTTTTTTATTTATGCTCTATCATTCCCATAAAAAGAATAGTAAAGAATAGGGGAGTGGATAGGAGCTAATCAGTATTAATTTAAATATCTCTGTCTCTCCAAATCTCATTCCAAAATGATCAAATAACATATAAATAACATGGATATGTTATTTATATATGTATATGTTATATATGTTATGGAATCGATATATATATTTTCTTTTAATCTCATTTTCTTATTTTTTTTAGGTATTTTATTTTTTTGTTTGGCTATAATGAAGAGTTGTAAATCTATGTAATGATTGGATTGAGGCAGGAGTGATTTATCCTATCCCTTTATTCACTTTATGACTTTATAACAAGATTGATTATTGAAATCTTACTCAACTCATGTTAAACAAAATCCATACAAAATACATATAAAATGAGGAAATGTTTAGCTTATATGTATCCTTCTATTTCCATGACAATAGTCTTTCGGTTTTTGTGAAAAAGGTTTGGGATCCCTTAAATTAGTTAAACTTCAATTAGTTAAATTAAGTATTTATAGAATATCTATAACAGTGACAATTGTTCAGTCTATCTGATGAATACACAAACCCTTACTTATTTTTTCGGCTTTGATTTTCGCAATCAGATGAAAAGAATAAAGATTCAAATCTTCCCTTAACATCCGTTTTTTGTCCATCTCATGAAAAAAAATGGGATTTCTTTCTTCTTTTATCTAATCTATTTATCTATTTGAAATCAGGAATGGGTTAATTCAAAAAAAAAGACTTATCTTCCCTAAGATGATTAAATGCGATTCTTACTATTTTTCTTCAAATCAAATAATGATGTCTAAATAGGAACCTTTTTCCATTCGAAATAGTTTTAATAAATATTTCGAATGATTTTTGAATCTTTGGTACTCAAAAAGTAGGAAATAGGTCAATCTATCCTATTGAGTCACTTGAAGTTGCAGACTCAAAAAGAACTTATTTCTTCGTTTATCTAGTTCTTTAACATTTTAACATATATATGTTAAAGATAGTGTCTTGCTAAGACTTCTTCAGAAAAATCTTTACACATATCCACATATCCACATATCCTATAGAATCCACATAATCCACAGATCCAATATAGAAATAGATATAGAAGAAAAAGTATAGAGTACGATGTCTATGTACAACTGAACCAATGACTATTCATGATTCAATGATTGAATTAATTTTATACCGGTTCCAGATAAGAGGACTACTATGATAAAACTCCGTTTAAAACGATGTGGTAGAAAGCAACGTGCGACTTGGTGGATGGATCAATTGTGGGTTATTATAGCCGCATTCATATTTTATATAATTATATGAAGTTTACGTCTCTTTATACATACCGATTTTCTGTTTCAGGTTCTTATAATTAGATATAAGATTGACGGCCCTCTTTCCTCGACATCGCTTGCTCTGTTTTTCGCGAACCCTTTCCTTTTGTTTCCTAGTCTTGGGTTGTAAATAGTCCACGATGGAGCTCGAGTAGAAAGGATTAGTTCATTTCTCGGGGGCAAGGATCTAGGGTTAATGCCAATCAATAAATTGGAACAACTTCGTAAATATATCTTCGATATAGAAATGGAAAGGATCCAAAGTGTATCACGCGGAAATCAACTGACCATAGGATTCTTTGATAGAAAGAAATCACAAAAAGGGTATGTTGCTGCCATTTTGAAAGGATTAAGAAGCGCACCGAAGTAATGTCTAAACCCAATGATTTAAAACAAAGAATAAGGGATCCCAGAACAAGAAAACACCATTTTAATTGTCTCGATAGTCTCAATAACTGGATCAGACTGAAGAATCAAAATCGAATTTTAAACGAGACAAACAAAAGGGGGTAAAGACTACTCAATAAATGAAATTGATTAAAGGTTTTTTCCTTTAAGCTATTTGAAAGTTATCCAACTTGAGTTATGAGTACGAATGGTTTCTTTTTTATTTTCAAGAAGGAAGAAGAATAAAAAGACTAAAATCATAGTCTAATTTATTTTCTAGGCGCATTTGTCATTTATTAGAATTCCATACATAGACAAAACTTCGAATCAAATCATTTTTTCTCGAGCCGTATGAGGAGAAAACTTCCTATACGTTTCTAGGGGAGGTTTTGTTCATCTACATCTATCCCAATGAGCCGTCTATCAAATCGTTGCAATTGATGTTCGATCCCGAAGAGAAGGAAAAGCTCTTCGAAAGGTGGGTTTTTATGATCCAATAAAGAATCAAACTTATTTAAACGTTCCTGCCATTCTATATTTCCTTGAAAAAGGTGCTCAACCTACAGGAACTGTTCAGGATATTTTAAAGAAGGCGGAAGTTTTTAAGGAACTTCGACCTAATCAAACGAAATTCAATTAAAGAAATAACAAGGGGAGTAGTGATTTGTATATAACTTTGTATAATTTTTCTCTACTCTTTTTCCCCCTTCATCCTGATCCTGCTTTATTCCTATCTATTTCTCATTGCTTTTGTCGAATTCCATGGTCAATAAAAGCAAAACCTTAGTTTATTGATCATATGAATCTGAAATTCGGACATTTCATTTCTTTCAATTATGCGGTTTTCCTTGGAATTTGACTAACCAAGAAGGAATCCAGTTTGCTTATTCCACTTAGATTGATGGAATAGATTAATAATCCGATATTTTTTTTCCATTGTATTCTTATTCTTTTCTCAACTTTTATATTGACAACAGTGTATCGAACAAATAGAATTATATTGACAACAGTGTATCGAACAAATAGAATTCAGTGAAGGATCTATTTATTTCCGACCCATAGGTTTGTTGGTTTGTTTTTTTACTTTACCTCATTCAAATGAGGCTTTCTTTGATATTGATCCAAGGGTTTTTTGATTG